AGTGAGGTGAGGTGAGAAAAGTAGTGTAGTGTAGTCCGCACTACCTATCTGTAATCAGATCAGCTTAGAGTTGTTTGCTGACACATGCTACTATCACTCTGGTTGCTGCTTTCACTCGGATTCTCCTCAGGCGGATCAAGGCATATTGGCTTGGCTTGCGAAAGAACTTCTAGTTGCTGGATGGTTGGTTGACAGGTGTCTGGCTAGCAAAGAACCCGGCACATTACAGTACAGTAGCGCCCTAGGCTATTTGATATAGTATAGCCGCGGAGACTACTTGCGTCGTCTGGCGTGAGGGTAAAGGTTAGGTACGGCCTAGCTGCTTTATTGAGAGATTTCGCATTGAGAATTCTTTCGACGAATTCGCTGCTTTCAGTGGTTGAAGTGCCGGTCGGCATTGCCTAAGTAACGTCCGGCTCTGTTTGCGCGCTTCTCTCCATCCGTTGAGTCGGTGGAAGGCTACTTGACCTAGCCTTCAGAGAAGAATCAAGTCAGAGAAGCCGGCGCAGCAAGCCGATCCGACATACGTTCAAACGCATGCACCTTTCGACTACTTCTCTCTCGGGCGCGCCATCCAAACTCGCTGTGATGAACGCGGATAGAACAAATCTATCTCGGCGTAGTGAGGCAGCCCAGGTGCCTGCCGTCTTTCTTTCGTCGATTGATGGAAAATCTCAAACCCATTTCTGAGACACCGTAAGAAAGACAAAGCTGCCTCGCGGAGAGAGAGACCTGACGCATAGCCGGCGCAAAGATCCAATCCTACAGTGCAGTTCTTAGAGAAGTGAATTCCAAAACACCACAGCTGACGCAAGCGGGCCAGTTCCTCACTTCCATGCATGCGATAGCTTGTCCCAACCAAAACTCGCCGCTTCTATCAATCAATGCACCACACTAATATGCTTGCTTGGACAGACACACTAATATGCTTGCCCTAAGTCACTAGAGCCCTGTAGGTCCAACACTCCTATATAGAGCTAGGTTTCAACACCATTCACAGGTAAGGCCCCACATGCTGCATTCTCGACGGCGGCTATCCTGAGCTAGCCATCCATATAAGTCAGCCTCCTTACCCCACAACCCTCACCTGTGACCCTCACTGAAATTCAATTCAATGAAAGGCGCACCCCTGTTGCTTATAGTCGTAAGCCTGAGCCAGCTCAGTGAAGACTTAAAGAGAATACCCTCCAGCCAGACCACAGAAACATACAGAACACCAAATGAGCGCTCAACCAACCGATGATGAGTGAGTTGCCTTGCCTCCTCCATGTTACGCCATACACCTTCCTATGTGTCCTATGCTGCTTCCACCGAGGTCAAAACCCTCGAATCCAACAGTCCAATGGCACAAACTTCCACAGAGAGGGCATAAAAGACTTTGTTCAATCGATCCAAAAGAACGCTGCCGGTCCAGTTGAATACGAACATCAACCGAACATGATTGATTTGTTTCTAATCTAAATAGATAGAACAAAATAGAAATAGAAAGAGACCCCTTATCTACAAACTGACGGACTCTAAAGGGCCTTATATACCACTAAGGACTCTGACGGGCCCCTTAATAAAGAAGGGGCCCTAGAACTCTCACTCAGTCTTTGGACTCACGGAACAACAAATTCAATCTAGGGAAAACCGTTCTCGAAGAAGCGTGACCATCCAGTTGAATCTCGTTACCCTCCCGTGTGGTTATGGGGGCGGGCCTACTTTCCACTTTGTTACTATGGAGCAGGGCGGCAAGCAAGTGAATTTGATCCCGCCCTCCATCAGCCGGTGTGTGGGCTTCGCTCCTTATAGCTCTACACCGCCGCCGGCCACTTTCGCTCCTCTACCGTATCCATTGATTCATTCTTTGGAAGTTAGGCACGTGACTCGATAGCGCAGGCACAAGACCTTTGAATGCAAACACAGAATAGCGAGACCGCATATCAGGAGATTCATTCCCTTCTGTAGGTAGTAGGTCTTTCCAGCCGGATTCATCAATGCAATGGAACTCCAGAACGTCGAAGAACTGGCGGAAATAGAGATTCCAATCAGAATCTTTCAGAAGCTGGCATCGCTAGTTGACTCCTCCTCGTCGACAGCCAGCAGTGTCGTTGAATTCGATTCGTCAACTAACGCCGCTACCTTGGCGCAACTAACTACGCGAATTCCTAAATCAAATCACCACAGGAATCACCACGCGGGAGCCGCCTAGTTTCTATCACACTCACACACATGTTTGGAACTTTCCGTTGACAGATAACGCCCACTTCATTATCGAAAAGTTGATCGAAACTCTGACCCCATATAGATCTATAGATAGCTGCACTATTCCTTCTTTTCTTCGGGCTTCTCTCTATTGGGCTTGTTTCTCCCGTCGAACTGAACACTGAACTCTTCAAATGAATAATTAATGAGGCGACAGGTTGGTTGTTGAGTTTAGTTGGTTGATAGAAGGTGAGTGCCTATGCCAGCCCCGCCTCACGACGAGCCATGCCCAAGCCGCTTCTCTTATTGATATAGAAGGTGAATGAACAAAGACCTCTATCGACTGAAATTGGAATCGCTGCATACATCGATCGACTGGCTCAGGCTAGGCAATTGAGGAAGGACAGCGGCGGGTTGTTGTTTTAGTGGTCCCAGAAGAGACCAAACGGGAGCCCTGGGACTAGCGGGACATCAAGCCAGCCAGCCAAAATGCAGGCGAGGGTCTTTCTATTTCTTAAGAAAGAACTACTAGATAGAACAACGCCGCGCCGCTAGCGTTGCCGTCCTTATATGATATATTATATCACCATCATTTCGTATTGATAAATGAAAGCATTGAAAGAGGACATGGAATTTCACTTTCATAGATCAAGAACAGTGCAGTGATGTGATAGTAGTAGGGCACTCACTCGCGCGTGTTTTGAACAGAACTTCGATAGGCGAGAGGTGTAAGCACCGCGAGGTGTGAAGCGATCTCGTACTAAACGAAACGTCGAACGTCGACTTGAAGCGAGCATGTCTTCGTCAAGCACCTAAGAGCCGGGCCGGCTTCTCTGCTTTCTGCCGCTTAGCGGCTCTTTTCCTTTCTTTCATTCGGGTTAGATACAGATAGATCTCTCTGCTGCGTGAGCAACCGACTGTGCGTTACATGTGCTCTCGTGGCTCAATCTTTCTGCACAGCACAGCCTTCATTGTCCTTCTTCGATTATCAGGCACCACGCCTTCTTTCATAAATTATGCGCCGGAGATTTTAATGAAATAGAAATAAATAAATAATGACGATTCAAAGACTTGAGAAGACTTGGGACCAGCTGGTCCGTATTTTGTTCGTCTCATTAATGGAGTGAAAAAGCCTCCACAATTTTGATTTGGATTCTTTGAAATTCGAGGTGGAATTGGCGAAGTGTTCAACTACTTGAGGGTTATTTGCCGTTTGCTCTTCCTCGTTATTCTTTTGAAGGGGCAGGCGGTAGTAGCTTTTGCGATACGCAGGAAACAGCCCCGGTCGGCCCTGCCCCAATGGAGCTTCGAGTCTGCCGGCAGCGCAGTTCCGAAATGGATCCTGCGGTTTGTTTCAGACCCTCTCACGGTTCTCCCATGGAAAGATCTCCGGTGGATCGCCCAATTGGACCTGCCGGCGGTGCCTTCGGGCCACGGGCGACGCCCCCGGCTGAGAGCACTTCATCATCGGAGGGGCCTACTGGTACTACTACCAAGACTACCAATCCGAAGCTGGTCCCACTGTAGTTGTAGTTGAGACGCCCAATTGACAGAGGGGCCCACCCTGGAAAGGCCATTCTTTGAAGGCCCCATTGGGAAACCCACCCTTCCTGCAGCTGCCCCTTCCTCCGGAAGAAGGGGCGCTTGTGGTGCATCAAGCCGGGGACCGTCACCCTAGAGCAGTTCCTCTCCTTCCGGGACGACAAGAACGTCCCTCTCCCCGCTACCGGGTCGACTAGTCAGCTTCTCAACGACAAGTCTTTCGGAATTGGAGAGAAAAGAGGTATCGAAGGATGAATTAGGATCGGTGGAATTCCAGAGCTATTATTCATTGAATTTGATTCGCGACGCCAGTGGAACGATCGAAGCACCCCACCATCAGGGCCGTATCACTACGTAACGGCACGATTAAGAACCAGAAATCACCACCATGAGAATGAATAACAAACTATAGAATCTTTCTATTATAATTATTCTGAGGTTTTATGCTTTATTGTGACGAATGAATGAAGGACAAACAAAAGAGAGTTTCGAAAAGGAAAGCCTTCATTCTTCTTTGGGCAATAGCTGCTTGTTCGCACCGTCGTTTCGTCAAGTTCTTAGACAGAATCTATCTGGAGGCCCTGTTAATTGAATGGTAGACTCGCCGGGTTCCTCTTCAGGGCTTCTAGCCGCCTTTCGTCGACTAGTTTCGCGAAGCAACTTCAACCATGGAGGAAGTGGTGCAAGCCCCACCCGGCTCAGGACAATCCAGCAATCTAAGCTGGAGCGGCTCCTACCGCTCACCTGCCCGCCGCTCTCGAGCCAGAACGTGCTTCTTGCTCTAGTGATCAGGCGGCCCCGTCGGAAGCGGAAGAAGCATCCTGGGAGGAGGAACCAGCTTACCAATTACTAGAGCCCGATCCGGATGACCTCCGAAGGCCAAATCCCCATATAACAGGGGCCTAATGGGACAAGAGTGGCGCAAATTCACGCGCTCTTCAATCAAAACAATTATTCACTCTCAAGGCACTGACAGCAGTGCACAAATTCATGACATTTACCTTCCCATGACATTCAACGATTCCTACAAGATGAAGATGCTTATGTTAATCGAATAACACAAGGGGACTTGGGAGACAAAACAGGTCATAAAAGGCCTTAAAAAATGTGACGTGCCTGGTTATGGTTCGACTACGAGGATTCACTCGATCCTTTTTCATCAAAGAATGGGCAAGAAAGAACGACCTCCCTTTCTACGCGATCTACATAGAAGAATGGAGGTTAGCGACGACATCAACGAACTAGACGATCTATATAAAGAAATAGCAAGGATTGTTTTATTCTTTCATTGAAAGCGTAGAAAAAGGAGGAGAGTAGAGTATCAATAGATCGGCGGCACAGTAGAGTGATTCTGACTGAGACTCCCTGTTTCGAGGCCCCCAGCTCTAGGCTAGGTATAGGCCTATGACGAAGTGGTTGGAGGAGAAAGGGAGTGGAGGCGGGCCCTTTCCACCGTTCGCATCTCTGTTCCAAACTATCAAATAACTACTTTTCCTCGTTCCCATTACTCCGCGGCCCATCTGCCTTTTCCATTGTCAACCCCGGCAACTTATGAGTGAGGCTTTCAGGGCTACCTACTTTAGGGCTAATGTATAATATAAAGGCGAACAGCCCTCTTAGGGCCTATTAGTTTGAGGGCTGCTCGCCTTTTGAGGAAGTGGGATAGCGGGGTTATTTCGGTAAACCGATGCATGAGCTGAGGCTCCCATGTCCCGCCGACCCTCCGAAAAGTCAGGTCGTAAAACGGCTCATAGGGAGTCAGAAGCAAGCAGAGTCAAAGGCGGGTCAAACTCTAATAAGCAGAGGGGAGACACATTCATGAAAAGTGAGAAGCCGTGCCGTGGGGACTGACTTTATATGAATAGATCGTCACTTACGGGTAACAGTAGGAACATCTATTAGTCCGTATCGTGGGTCTACTTGTTACAAAAGGCGAACATCCCCATTCCAAAACATTCACATAGGTCCTCCGGCGGCATCGAAAAGGGGACGAAAAGAGTCTATTTACCTTGACAATATTCCGGAATGTATCACGGCCCTATCTATTCATCTTTTCTTCAAAAAGAGTTCCGCATCTCCGGGGAACAAATAGGCGTGGGGAAGAGGGAGAGGGGCTACGAGCCCTCCCGTTGCTGTTCCCGGACCACCCACCCTTCCTTCCCTTCGCCCGGCCCGGTGAGGTCCGAAGAGATCAGATCTCTCGAACGAAGTGAAGTGATAGGAAGATAAGACTGCTGGCGGGAGATCTATATTCATTACACCCGGCCCGGCGGGTATGGATCGAAGTAGGAAATTCTCCATCCGCCCGCCAGCAGCAGAGGGGTTCGATTCCCGTTATACGCGATGTGGCGAAAAGACTGATTCAACGAGATATGCCTTGCCTGCATTAAGATTTAAAACTTGTCGTCCACTTCCAGGAAATGTTCGGAACAGAGAACTGACAATAATACAACGCCGCATTCTCCGAAGATTGAGGAACAAGAAGAGATCTAAAAAGAGAAAGATTTATCCGAGAGAAAATCTAAACAGTTACATCAAATCACAAACTACACGAAAGTTGCCCCTTTTTCATGGGGATTTACCCATCACAGAGATGCACAGAGGAACAGAACGAACTTCATATATCCCTTTTCCACTCAATCCAGAAACAAGATCGGACGTTATTCCGGTTCGTCTCCATTTTCGTGAAACTATTCCTCAAGCAAGGCAGCCGATAAGTCATCGAAGGGTTTGTGTGAATAATGGAATGGTAAGCATTACTCATTTGAAAGTGTCCCACGGTGATCTAATCTCTTTTCAAGAAAATGACGCGAGAACCTGCGGTGAAGAAATAAGGAGATCTTTCTATATCGACATATCAGTTGAAAAAATCATAGGCAAATTCCTGCCGGTCAGAATGTGGAGAAGAACCAAAACAGAATGGTTCCGCCTACTCAAAACTCAGAGGGGGTGCCGCCTACTACTCAAATCCCGGTTTTTGCAACAGTTGCGTTCTTCTATGCAAGAAGAAGACTTAGAAAGAACAAAGAAGTTTGGATCCGCAAAAGTATGCTTAGGCAGTTCCTTCGCGGAGCACAACAGAATGAAGAGGAATTTGTATCATTTCAAATTCATATTCTTATCGAAGAGAAGGAACGAGAAAAACCGAAATCTTCCTACTCGAACAAGAAGTCCTTTAGTGAAAAACTCATATATATATAGTAATTCGACCTATTGCTCCGGATCCCCCCATCAGTTTACTAGGAAGAGAAGAATCAAAAGGAAGAGAAGAATCAAAAGGATCGAACTACCTACTCATTATTCGGAGGTGAATCATAGAACACCAAAAGCTGTGGTATCTTATGGACCTAACATAGGTCACATCCCTCACGACATAAGATTGAAAGATCCAAACCTTCCTCTTCGGAGCGGAAACGGACGTGGCCAAAACATATAAGAAAAGATCGGCGTAGTCGCTCATAGGGACATATCTATCCGGAAAGAGGATAGTCTAGATCGATTCATAGATAGATCTCTCTCCATATAGATAGGTATCTCCGTGGATAGAGATAAAGATAGGGATCCATCTAGATCTTGAGAAATTTCTTTATATATTTTTTTAGATTTTCCTCTGATTGATTGCCTTTTTACGACGACGTTTTAAATCTTAATGAAGGCAAGGAAACATCGTTTTCAATTATGACTTGCTTGGTCGGAGCGTAGACGAGCGAGCAGAGCCCAGGAAACAGGGAAGCCCGTCATAGAGCAGTCGACTAGAAGTAGAAGACTGCTGGCCTGAGAGAAGGCGGCCTCTCTCGGAAACATGGCTTTTTCTCTTCTTTTTATTTAGGTTTTTTTTCATGTGGGATTGAGATGAGACTATAGCGTCTTCCTCTCATCAGGAAAAAGATCATGAAAGTCTTGTTACCGTTATCTTTATGTATATGTCGTGTATAGCATCGCTTGTTTGATGGTACTTTATTAAGTCGAGACTCGCCTCGATCGGTTTCGATCCTTTGCCTCTTATCACTTCACTCCTACCCGTGATCATTTTCAGGTTTTGGAGTGTCCTAGACGATGCAGGGGACGATGAAGATTTGGTTTTGGAGACGTTCTTAAACCAGCCGGCCAGCTTCAAAACGTATGCGCGCGCTAGCGCCTGAATTGATAGTCGTTTTCAGCTGGTTCGATAAGTTTAGCAGTGTTCTTGAAAAGAGGATACAGAAGAAGTGTAGCAGATTATTCTCTCTTTGTTAAAAAGACATCAATTGGAATTGTTGCATGACAAATGTCATTTTATGATATAATAATTACAGGAGATGATGAAAGAGAAATTATGAAAGGAAATTCTTAAAAGAAGCTTCGAAATGAAAGATCTGGGCCCTCTAAAGTACTTCCTTGGAGTTGAGGTTCATAAAACCAGCAAAGGTATGGTTATATCCCAACATAAATATGCATATTTATGTCTAAATTTTAGATGCTTGAATGCAAGCCAATAGCTACACCAGCGGAGCTCAATCAAAAGATGAGAGCAGATGAAGGAGACCCATTACCAGATCCCTTGATGTATAGAAGTCTAGTTGGGGACTTCAGTACCTCACATTCACTAGACCAGATATAGCATTCATCGTCAATCAAGTGTGCCAGTATATGCACTCAATAAGGAAGACGCATCTTTAAGCTGCAAAACGGATCATGAGATACGGGACAAAAAGGTTATTCTACTCATCATCAGGTGGAGATGACCTATCATCCTACACAGATGCGGATTGGGCTGGTTGTCCAGACGACAGACGATCAACTACAGGGTTCTTTTTCTTTCTGGGGAAGAACTGTTTGGAGCGGCAAAAGCAAAGAACGGTTTCCAGATCGAGCGCAGAAGCAGAGTATAGAGCCATGGCGGCAACTGGAGCTGAGGTTGAGATATTTGCTGAATGATCTTGGTATCCAATGCAAGTCCCCAGTCACTATTTAGTTTAGTATAGTATTGTGATAACAAGAGCGCCATCCACCTATCAGCAAATCCTATGTTTCATGCTAGAACCAAGCACATAGAGATAGACTCTCATTTTTCAGCCTAAGTCGGAAGGGGCCTCAGACGTTTCTAATCCGTCCGAGTGGCGGCGTTGCGTATTCGAAACATTCTGCCAGCCATCATCTCCTAGATTTTTCATCATGGGCCGTCCCAAAACCAGCGGCTAAACGGTTTTGGAAAAGAAAAGATTGACTTGCTTTCGAAAACCCCACGATTACACAGACGATTAATCGTGAGCGGCAAACACGAGCGCATGCTACGGAGGATATGGTCGGATAGAAGACCATCGGTCCCCATTTCGGCCGCGGAGCTCTACGCTCTCAGGCAACCGACCCTCCATTCTCTCTACCTTTAGCTTTCGTCAATCCCTTAGAATACAATACTGGTTTGGACGCGCCCTTTCTCACGCCGATCAGGGTCCCTACATGGCCTGACGCAAATGTAGCCCTTCTTGGAAACCTTTTCGACTATTGCTCTTGCTTTGACAGATTTTGACGACTCCGTGCAATGATTACTCGGATTTTCGCTGCGATGCTCTTTTCCTGATGCGCCTCCACATAAGATTTTCCTTGAGGAGGAGAATTTCTTTTGATTGATTTATTATTATTCATTCATAGAATTGTCCCGCTACCTCACCAACCGATCTACCTGAATAGGGATGAGCGCCTCTTGGACAAATGGCCAACTCCCCTTGTGGGTCGAACCGATTCATCACTGAGGACGGCAAGTGTCGCTGGGGAAAGACCAAATGGCTGGAACGGTTTCAGCTAAGATCCACCACTTCTGACGGATCATCCAACAAAGGGAACCGAGCGGGTGAGTTGAAACGGGATAACATGATGTTACCCAACACTTTCCACTTCTTCATCGACGGTTCCGCTCGACAACCCCTATTCCTGATCAAGTGACGGGGTGGGGCCCAGCCTACATTTCGATCACTTCCCACCGTGTTGTTTGAGCGGTTATTATTATTATTATTAATTGGTTCAGTGATTCGAGAGTGAAATCCAGATTGATGGTGCGAAACGAAAGAGTGGGATTGCTGGGAGCGTTAGGGCGTAGCGGCCCACCTTTGCTCCAAAAATCCCGGCCGGGTTTCGTACGGAGATTTCCAGAGCCCCGTCGGTTCTGCATCGTACCGTACTATGGGAGGGGTCCGTACCTCCTTTAGATAGATCCCCGTGCTCCTAATGTAGAGCTAGAACTACTGCTACCGTGGAATCCGCGATCACACATGAGTACCTCGCCTTCCAAAAAGCGGCTGCTAATTGGCACTAATGCTAATGGGGACCGTCGATCAAGAAGGATTTCGGAGACTTCAATCGAATTGAGAAAGACATATAGGGCCAACTCTTCTAGTTGCGCCTCTAACCTTACTACACTACCCAACCAGCTGATAAAGGTCGAATTCAGCAGGGCTGCAGGCACGAAATGCCGATCAAATCTGTTAAAGGAAGCCTAAAAGCGGGCAAACAATGACGATCTGGCTGAGAAGATGATGGACCGGATCTCGAAAGGCGAGAGGCTTTCATAAAGACGTATGAGAAACGGAGGGTCGAGAGAGGCTTATTGCACGATCCACCCAACCCAGCTAAGCTAATAAATGCTGCATAAGAGAGTGGGAGGCCGGCCCCTGCCCTCTGGAGGTGCACACCCATTTAGGAACATATGCCAAAGGCCTTTGGTGGGTAAGAGAGAAGTCAATGGAGAACTACCAAATCCAATGACTTTGATTTGTTCGTACCATTCTGTCATCGATCACTGCTGGGTCGGTTGGTGAGTCACCCAAAAGCATCGAGAAAGGTCCAGCATATATTATAAATGATATGATCAGCGGTCTCATTTATGCTATGCCCTGCATCGTGTTCGTGTGTGTTTATTGAGCTTTCTTCACTTCAGCGCCATGCGCTTTGCTTCGCTTTATAGAAGAGAGAGACCGTTGTCTTGGGAGTGAAAAGCAAGCGCAAGCGATAGAAAGTCTCGTCCTCGCGCGAACTACTAGAAAATGGTGAGATCATTAGATCATTAGTGAAAGAAGGACCAACGACGATCCTATCCTAAAGGAGAAGGAGGAGTAGGAGGAGTCAGTCTTCTTTGAATTTAAGATCGAGGAAAAATAGGCCAATGCCAATTGAAAGCTAACTAGTTGTCCCTCTTCGATAGTGAAAAGTCCCTTCTTGCCTGACGAGTTCTTCCTTCTTTTCTTGCTTTGCTACCGTCTGTGGCATTTGTCCTGCAAACAAGCCCTTCTCTTCCTTGACTAGCAGCTCCCGCTAAAGCAGTTGCTGCTTACACTAGCTAGGCGAACTCCCGCTCTGATCCAGCTACCCCTCATGCTTCGCCAGTGCGGAATTATAGAGATAAAGATTTGAAAGAAACGACCCATAATGAAATTCAGGATCGAGTGCAAGAGAGAATGCCGCGATAAAAGAGCTCCTTTTCCTCACAGACTAGGGATGAATCTCTAGACCTAAAAGCAGTTATATAAAGCACTGCTGCCACTTCCTTTGCTACCGGCTTCTTTCAGTTCTAAAGTGTAAATCAAGAGGCTAAACTCGATCTATCTTTCCGGCTTAGCTGAACTCCTCACCTGGGGTGACTGAAGGATATTCTGATTCAAGCTCTGAACCAAAGCTCATTCTTTTCTCTATTGTACCCTCATCGACATCTCCTTACGCTGATTCAATAGCAGCTGGGTCGTGAACAAGAACAAGAGCTGAAACACGTTCAAGCTCAAAGCTACTGGTTCTGTCATACTCTATTCTATTTCTTTCTACTTTCGAGTGACTGGCTTTCCTTTCGAGCAGACTAAGAAGAAGAAGAAGGTAGCAGCTACGACTTCTTCCTTCTGGGCTTACTTGCCAAGTCCAATAGCAACGGATTCTGTACCAGCAAACCATATTGAACCGGGTGTTCCCTCTCCGTTCTAGCTTTCTAAATAAGTCAGATCGGTGCGGGAAAACTCCTAAATCAGTAAATCCGGAAGTTCCTGCCTTCCCAGAGTTCTTCCTTAGAGGGTTGGCACAAAAGCATCAGATATTGAAACTAATAGCAAAGAAGGCTAGGCTCCTCGAACCAGATTCTATTAGATCTTCCTATACCGTAATTCGCTAATCTCGATGAAAGAGCAGGTAACTACATAAGGCAGCTTTCCCGCTCTGTCTTCTCTACGATTTACGGGTACTTACTCGTGCACGGAATCAAACAAGAGGAGGTTGCCTGATGGGACGTCGGCCTTTGCAAAGGACTTTGCCGGGGTTGAACCCTCTCTTCTAGTAGCCGCCCTTCCTCCAAGACTTGAATCAGGAATCTCTTTTCTGTACTATGCTGCCTTTGGCCCTGCGCCTGGTCTTTCTTCTTTATTGCCTTGGCCTTTTGCCTGTGAAATTCAAACATTGCTTTTCCCTCACTCCTTGAACAAGAGTTTACAGCTGACCCAGAGCTAGCCACACCTCCGAAAGACTCCATCACTTGACACTTTTTATTCACACCGAAGAGCTAGTGCGCAACTAGTGCCCAATGAAGACCCGCATCGAGAAGGCGAAAGAGAGAAGCCAGGAAAGCCCCATCTCTATCTCTTCCTGACAAGGAGTCCGTTCATGGTATAATAAGTCCTATTCTTTCAGAGCCGGAAGAGAAAAGCTTCAATTGGTCTTTTCGAGACGAGACTTCTTCCTCTTAGGGAGAAGAAAGACAAGAAAGAGGAGACTATTTCAACAAGGCTACGAGTTCTGGCATACTTTCCTTTATAAAGGATGTCCTACTTCTATTTAATATTTCACCGAACCCTACTTCACTCAATCAATCTCCTAATCTTAATCCTACCGCTCTTACTACAACTAAACCACCAACAGCGGGAGAGCCGACATTACTATAGAATGATAGATGTGCAGCGCATTCTGTAAGGCTAACAACTCATTCTTCAGCAGGAAAAGCAAAGACCTCATCTACCGCATCAACAGGTAATCCCGCATCTGATAAGGCAAGTCTCCTTCCCGGAGCAAAGCTACGAAACTACGCTATGAAAAGCAATCTGCCCAAGGAGGGCTAGCTAGTCTAGTCTAATGCTAGGCTAGGTGATTCCTCTCTATCAATGACTGAAGCAACATCCAGAGAGAGAGCTCACTATACCACCAGGTTGCCGCATTTGCTTATGAAACAAGAACAAGAGAACTGAGCATAAGTCTGATTTCTTAGGGTAGTCACTCATAAAGACCTTGATGTCCACGTCCCAATCGCCCCTTAAGACTGATTCCTTCTAGCTTCTAGGCGAGAAGGTTGGCACAAAAGCTGCGAATTCTCTTGCTGCGCTTACGCTTATTCCGACAACAGATTCATCGGTCACTGGATGCGTGCTAACAGAAAAGAAGAAAGTCCGAAAGTCATCAGGTACGGTTTAATCATCCTAAGCTACTTCACCGCAGTAAGTCCAGTCTATGGGCCCTTAGCCCAAGGATAGAGACAGGGCTAATGCTTCGGTCATACTAGATGACGAGGCTTACCGAACTACCTTTGCCGTAACTCAGAGAGAGAAGGCCGCTCAAGCAGAATCCGAATACGACTTTCGCTAAACAAGAGCTCTTTACTGCTAAGCTGATCACAACTTCACATTCAACAACAGCAAGAAGACGACTCTAGCCCGCTGAAAGCTTTGAACATTCGCTTTTATCGGGTTCCTAGCCCAAAGGTTCTAGGGTTCGAGAGAGAATTCCTACTATAATAGTTGGAAGGAAGAAGGTAATCAAATCAGTAGAATGCTGCTTTCCGTGCTATCGGTTGTTCACATTCAAGCATGAGTTAGTTCAGAGTCGGCAAGGGAATCAGAGAAAGGGCAGTTTAGTCAACAATCATGACCATGGGAACATTTGTTCGCTTTCTAGCCCGAATCTACTAGTCATCGCCTTTGAGCTGGGAAAAGCATTTACCTTGAGTCGGCTATTCCTGATTCAGCAAAGGAAAGAAGCCTTGATCCCAAGACTAGCTGCGGATTGGATTCTTCCTTTTATCCGGACTTACTCTAATCGTGATTTTTACTCTATTATGATACCTTCCTCTGTCGCAATAGAAATCGAGAATGGAGGTGACTTCGCTACTTGGTGAAGAATCTTTCTTTCTTTCCTTGGTCACATAAGCTTGAACCACTCCGGGAAACATACTTTGATATTCTACGATCGGACTTTGCCGGGCATGAGCGACTCTCTTCTAGCCTTCCTCTAACAGATTCAATGGCATCGCTTATTCTTTTGTTTCAAGCATGAGTGACCAGTCGACGAGAGGAAGAAGAGCTCAAAGTATTCGTTCCCAGTCGGATTCTCTAATTAAGATATAGCAGTCAACAATCAAGAAATCATCAACTATTTCACCGGGGATGAGCTCTATGGCTAATTCGTTCGGCTATTCTATTAAGTAAGGATCAACTTAAGCTTAAGCTAGAGCAGCTCCTTCTATCACATCGGATTCTAGTAAAGAGATGGGCCTTCTCGTCTGATCTCTGCATCAACAGGAATGCGGAAAAGCTTCTTCTCGCCCCAGAGTCCCTAGCTGCCTTAAGCCCGTAAGCGACTTCCTTTAGTTGAACTGGTGGCTATATAGGTCAATTGAATCTTAGCCAGTTTCTTCTTTGTTCTCAAAGAGCTCCACAATTGCCTGCAAGCGGTGTGGAGCAGGAGGGCGCAATCCATCCTTCCCGCGAAATTCGAGGATCAGATCTCCCAAAAGGTTTTCTCTATCAGTAACCCATTGCGACTCTAGTAGAGCCTCGATGGGCACTTGCCCCGCTTCTGGTGCGGGATGAGCAAGTTCTGCTTCTTGTTCCGCATGAGGCATGGATTGCGGAGCATGAGGAGTGGTGGGGCCTCATGCGGATTGAGTGGTAGGGTTGGTTGCTGAGGATTTTGATCCATTTTGAAGATCTCGGCCGCCCTCCAACTCGCTCCCGATCCCATTAGGCGGAACCTCAATGCTGGAACTGCAAATCTCAGAGTCCATAAACATCATTGCCGTGGTTTCGGTTTCGATGAAAACAATGGAAAGCATATAACCTACTATCCACGGCAGATCCCATAAACAACCTACATCCTGAGAGTTGTTGAAGAGCCGTTTTAAATGAAACGGGTTATGCCCAATAAGTATGACACGTAGTACTAGATGTAATGGGACGTTCGGGATGAAGCCCATCAAGAAAAGAAAAGAATGATAATAATAACGAAGAGGAGGTTCTTCCGAGCTATTGGTAACATATAAATAAACACAATGCGGATTGTATTTGTTTGTTCCGCTGCTCTGGGAGAGAATTCCATAATTCAATTCTTAAGTCAAAAGGAATTCCGCGAGAAAAGAGTTTTTCCAAACGGATTTTGCCATCCGTAATGGGGAAAGGGTGCTCCGAGCCCAATCCTTTGAAATCGATTGTCTTAAGCAAGACAGTCTGCCGGCCGAAATGAAAATGCGGTTAAGAGTCCGGATTCGCCTCGAAGTCGTCGAAAGTTCTTTCAATGATCTCCTACGCTATTTCCTTTTGAGAATCTTGTCTCAAAACTGCCTACATGCGGGCTGGGTAGTCTTTTGGAAAGCAGAGAGAGGAGGCTAGCAGTTCTGTCCAATCGGACTGGCAACCCGATTTTCCAATCAAAGAGAGCGGTTATCTTGTTATAAGCTTTTGGGCAACTTTCTGCTTCATTAAGTGCAACTCCAGTGAAAGTCGAAGGTCAAAAGGCTGCGTCCCAGGCGCTAAGTCTGGACTGCCACTGTGTACTTTCTGACGGTCTATCACTGGATCTGGTGATATCTTATGAAAGAACTGAGCGAGGTTAGGACGGAAGTGGTTCGGAGCCGGATAAATAAGGCATACCCTCGTATTGTCAACCCGGTGATTAGCGAAAGCGGGTAGCTTGCCACTCGTACGTCCTATCCAAACTAATCGGGCAGTGGAGGCGACACCGACGGCCGCCTATAGGCAGTCACCCTCACCCTTCCCATGAGATCCATAGGCCGATCTTAAAGATAGGGGACCTAATTCGCTAGGTCCTTAGCTAACTTTACCCCATGCATCAAACCTTAGGGCATTACTCAGAGAAAGAAAGAACAAAACTAAACAACCAAGCTCGGTGTGCTCGGATGGTTCCGATCAGTCCTTGGCAATGGGATCTGCTACGCTTACTATCATGGTCAAGCCTTGACCGTCCGGGTCTAACTAATCCCGCTTGGAGACAAACCAATAGGAATCAAAATCAGTGCCAGTGGTACCATTCCTCCTTCTCTTGTCCCTACCCTAAACCAACTATAGGAACAGAGGCTTCTCACAAAGATTGATTGGAAGACCCATAGCTTGAAAATTCCCAGTCCTTCTTTGAGCTTCAAACTAGCTATGTGCTAAAGAAGCCCTAACCTAAGCCCTATAGGAAGAGTAGTGCTACTAAGCGAAGAAAGGTACCTCTGCATTGATTGACTAAAGCAGGAAGACCTTCTGACTGAAACAACCGAACCGTCTAGAATCTGTCTTTGCTCACTCCATGAGATAATCTACTTTGTCTGATTTACTTCATCAGGGATCCCTATGGTATGTATCTATCCTCTGCTTTCTTTCTCTCGGTATGGTTCACCACATGCCTGTCTCTCTTTCAAGCTAGGCTTGGTATCGCTATCTCAGTCTGCTGTCTGCTTTCCTGACATCGGTAGTACTATCGATGAATCTTTCCTTGCGTGGAAGTAGTTCAAAGATTCCTTGAGATCTATCTATCCGGTATCTATAGGAAGAAGTCCCGTTCGAGAAGTGATCGAAGCAAAGGAAAATGAATCTATTCTCAAATCTCTCATTTGTGTGCCCCTAACTAGGGAAAGTTCAGTCCAACTGCCTGTCACCTCTTCTTTTAGGTAATTGCTTCTTTATACGGGAATCCGGAGAGAAGGAGAGAACCAGATCAAGGAGACCTGAAGAGGCAAGGCTTAGAATAGTAGAATGAATCACTCTTCTAATAAGCCCTATCTCAACCGAAAGCCCTCTTTGACCATGCCCAGGAATCCACTTCTTGACTATTGACTATTTAAATAGAAACTGTTGGAATGAAGTCTCAGTATACTATGCTAAACCCACCCTCCAGCCCTTCTCTTCTTTGATTTCATTTTCATTTCCTTCCCGGTCAGTTTGCTAAGAAGAGCAGCTAGTGGAATAGCTCCATGACATGGTCAATCGCTCCGCTCCAGTTGGTTATTCATTAGAAAGTGCTTTGGGCGAACGCCCGGCCTTGTGTTCAATATTTCGTACGTAGACTTTTATTAAAATATCTATACCCAAATCAAGAGTTCCCAGCAAGGCGTTAGGAGCATTTCTCCCGATCCATTCCTGTGATTGTGGTATAGTTCCAGCATATCATAAGTGACCTTCGCCAAGGATCTAGCAAGCTGCGATTTCCTTGTTGGCGTATAGAGATAGAGAGCCACAACAAAGAAAGGGCCTAGTATGGTCGTATGTCCTTCATTCTCGTATTAATTAGGACAACCCTCAACTTGAACCTTTAACGTTGTTCTAACGCAACGCCTTGCTGTAATGTATTTTTTAATAAAGTCAATGTATGTTAGTTACTCTGCCTTTCATGTCGGTTCTCTTTAATGCTTGTTGTTGTTTTAAGGCCGTTGCTTGCTTTCAAGGTCAACGTCATTTAATTAAATAATACCCTGGGAAAACGAACATTTCCAAATTTAGTAGTAGCTCTTCCCGAGCTGCTTTCTTACGCTAAAGCCAGCCGAAAAGCTTATCGCTAGGCCTGGCCTGGTGATTAGTCTAAAGTAAAGAAAGCGCGATTAGACTGTGAGGTGCAATATCTGCCAATAGTTGTGCATTTGGAACTATTGCTAAGCAATAAGACCAACAACAAGCGAATGATCGGGGGCTACTCTACGGACTTAGTTGCTTCACAACCGGGTTCTTTCACTCGATAGAAATTCTAAAAGTGTCACACACCACAAGGGAAGAGAACTATTCAATAAATAAATCTATCTCAGGTGGGATTATAGAAAGACTTTAGAAATGACTTCTCTGTCGGTTACGACTAAAAGGCCTAAATACTGAGGGATAAAAAGAAGCGTAATATTCAAACAGTTTGCGTGCCTCGTCTGCCTTAGACGAGTCGTATGCTTTGTTCATTTCGTAGGCATCGAGTGCGTATACCTAAGAGTACTCATATGCTTATGCCCACTTTGAATGAATAGGAGGAAGGGCCTATACAGATTCATCCTGTAAGGACGCCTTTCAGCTTTCCAGTTTACCCAATCAACGCCCTCCATCTATTCCCCATCATAGCACTTGGAATGACTTCCACAGACCTCCATAACGGCACTCTTGCCGAGAAAGCCCTTCCACATCATCAAAGGAACTAAAGCTTTCACTGACCCCACAGGCCTTTTTGCTATCACACGAGAAGAATTCCTTATCGCCAATGATGCTAACCATACCTTCACTTGCCTTAGGTGGTGGGATAAGAGATGGAGACTGGAAAAGGCTTATCGACTGCATTACTATTTTCATACCACACTGATGCTCTATGTCATTGAGGGTGCTGATATTGTGACCATGGACTGGTCCTACACCTTTGAGAGTGTAAATGCCTGGCTTGATTTCAAAACCTATCCGCCCCGGGGCATTGGGTCTGCTTTCTATCGCCCTCCTCCTTCGACCGCTTCGTTGCCCTTCGTAGCTGCGTCGACTCGTTGAATACCCGAGTGGAATTGCCCTGGATCAGTCCTATACTAGGTCACAATCGACCCATAACTTATAAATCAAAGACAAAGATCGAAGTCGAGAAGTTCATCGCTCATGCCCCGGAAAGACTTCGAAGACACACACAAGATCTTCCCCGGCTCGCGATCCCCAATGTGGCTTTCCTCACTTCGGTAAGTTACAAGGATGAATGCAAATAGCAAGGCGCTATGCTGCGTGAAGTGAGACTGGCTGCCCTAAGTTAAGTACTTCCTTATTATATTAATTAATGATCTTGCTCAGTAGGAGGGCTTTTCCCTCTTTCATAATGTCGCGAGAGGGTTTCCCCTTCTGTGCAGCCTGATTCTATCTCTGGAAATGAGGGTGCCCTCGATTGACATTTATAATCGAATAAGGAATCCTTCCATGGATGAGAAGGGTGAGTTAAAGACTCCGTTGGCTTTCGCAAGGAAGCATCTCGAAAGTTCCGCAATCTATGGTTGATGCCTCACTCGAACTCTATCCCATTCCCTACTCGATTCGATGCTGAAGCTACTCTGCCTTTCGGAACCCAAAAGAAACCCGGGCGCTTGGGAAGCAATGCAAAACCTGAATAAAGGAATCTGCTTTCCATCTTTGAGCGAAAGAGAAAGAGATCGCCCATCCACTCCGCTCTTTGGTATGGGTAATAAAAATTTTGTAAGGATAATATTAAGTGGTCTGTCTTCCTTAAGCGAAACTCTAATGCTCCTGCTTCGGAATTAACTTAAACAACTTAAGCTCCGGTGGCGGAACCGGTTTTGAAATCAAATGCATTCCTCCTGTAACCAAAATGGTACCTCGAAGACCTGGAAGCACACATTCAACCGGAACATCCACTGATCGATAAAACCTCCCAACAACCCATAGAATACGCCTTGAAATCGGCTTAGAACTCAAACCGCCCAACAACAAAAAAGAAAAGAAGCTGTCAGTAGAAATAGAAAGAACACGCCACTTAGACCTGCTACGATACATAGAATGGCTTTTAGAGTGACGTCGAAAATCTGGGAATTCAACGAGGTAGGAACGAATTGGAAGAACGCGCGAGGAATCGAGCTGCTGACCTTCGCAAACTCCTAGATTTGATTTGTACTGATTCTATCCAAATCCAAATAAAGAGAACTGGAAAGGGAGCGATGAACTGAACCCCAGGCCGGGCTCGTGAGTATCCCAACCAGAAGCAAGGCTGGGATACTCGCGAGTATGGCGCTCTTTCGAGGGAAGGGCGGTGGGCGGGAGAAGGAAAGGTTGGCTTTGATTCAAGATGTTGACGTAATAGAAGGAAAAGTCCCTTGCTTAAGCCACAGGGCTAGATCGGGCTCAACTCAAATACCAGATATCAAGATCCAAGGCATACTTGACTCCCGAAGGAAGGAAAAGAATGCCCTCTCCAACTACAAATGGGGGACTTAGATTTACAGGGTGAAAGCCCTCTTTTCCATACGGAGATCTAGCCATAAAAGGCAAATTTTCCATGGTTCTTTTGGCTCTTCATGAAAGATTGTTGGTAAGCCTACCATAAGACTGACAAGAAAGTCCCAGGCGCACCTGAAGAGTTCTAACTAACCACCCCTATAAACTTGGTTGGCCTGCTTCTTCTCTGCCCTATCAAAGACTTGCAAGCAACCTTGCCTATTCATCATTTTTTCAGGAAAGGAATATGCCTCTACTCATTCATGTCCCTCCGAGAATGGAAGTGCCGCCGCCTCATGTGGCTTACCGGCTTGCTTGCGCCTAGAGAATTTGTTGAAGTGAGGCTTCGCTAGCATCGGGATTGACGAGCTTGCCTGGCATTCAGGTTTTGAATCCAGTCTTGCGTTATTAGCATTGACTCTTGCGAAGAAAGAACCTCAGAAACGGAATCCCATTTCTTTCCTCACTCAAAAGACTCACCAACCGGCCGATCGCTTCGCTTGTCCCATACCGGAAGTTTTGACCTACCCAACTGGGACTTTCCGGGCATAAAACGTTAAGGTGCTCCTCCGCATGGTTAAGCCTACTCCTCAATAAACATCTCATCCACTGAGGATCCTACTCCTCGTCTTCCTCCATGAGGCTACTACTCGACTCGGTATATTCGTACTGTTCGGACTAAACTGGATCTACTCATGCTGGACCGACTGTGCAATACCAACAATGGAGCACGCCGCCCGTCCACGGAGGCATGATGGTAGGAAGGCCGACCGACCACTACATAAAGCCAGCCTCAAAACTCTGGGACCAAAGTCAAAGACAGAGGAAAGGAGCGCAGCCACTATGACTGCCGAGGAGGGACCCTTATGACTGGCAAGGAGTTCCTCTTAATCACAGGCCAAGATCAGAGAAGTGAACCTGATGAATGGCCAGCAGGAAAACTATGACTTTGAAGGCCGGTTGAAGGCAAGGAAGCGGAGAAGAAGAGCGGAATGCCACTCCACTCGATCGGAAACAGCCTTTCCTTAGATACGAGATTGATTGAGTAGGGTAGGGATCAGAGCTCCCTCCCACTCTTCCTAAGACTGAGGCGAAGAGAAGCAGGGCGGAAGCTCGACCATCCATCGGCTTCGGATTGTTTTTTGCTAAGGAATCAAACTCAAAGTCTGGCTGTGCCCGAGCAAGGGCTTTCTATATGCAATTGATTGAGTAGCCAGCACCTTCGATTGAAAGGGAAGAGTTCCGGCTGTTGCTGTCATAGTAGCGGAATGCAACTCCCACTCAACTAGCCGGAGATGAGATGGAGAAGACTCCTCACATCAAGCAAGTCAGCCACCTAAAAGCATGACTTCTCCCATTCGATGGCTTGGCTTAATGGACGAACGAAGAAGGAATGGTCTCCTAATGGTCTAGCTCCCGAGCCCATGAACCATGAAAGACAGCTAGCTGGCACAAACGGCTTCGTGTGATCAGTCCGGGTAAAGCCATCAATGAAGCCCAACTCAAAGCATTAGGTTTCCCATTCTCTTGCAAGAAGGCACAAAAGCAAGAGTCCAGTCAGAAGATTAGCTCCATCTCATGGAGTAGGGTGAACAGTCGATTCATGTCTTCTATCTCCCTCGGAAAGCACTCTTCCTTCAAACGCTGCTTCCAGCGGGGTTGAAAAGCTTCTACGGAACAAAAACCCCAGGAATTGAGTTCTTCTTCTTATGGGGAAGAGTGAACACTATGACTGGTAGGGCCCCTCCTTATCTGAGTTCGCACCTGAGAATCGTATCATCAAAAGACATTGACTGGACTTGAGAGCATTCTCATTGAGTAGGTATGAGCGATCCCCTGCCAATAACTTGACTTTGATTTCACTCTGACTTGCCCAAATCTATGAATTGCGTCATATAAGGATCAAGAGAGATGACTTTTGTCATATCGATCATCAGTCAAAGGGCGGGTTAGGCGAGGCAACTAGCCCATCCTTGCTAGAACAATTGACTACCAGACTTGTATACAAGAATCAAAGAGAAAGGGCTCTATCGATGAGAGCTTAGTTGAAAGACTCTGTATGGGATGTTCTTTCTATAGAGTGATAAACGGAGGAATCTTGCTTTCTAAAAGCCATAGTCAGGCAGAAGGCAGTGTGCAGTCAGCCAGTAGATGACACCAGAGAGGGATTTGTCAAAGCACGGATAGGAGCTCTACCACGATATGATCTCTCTCATTGAGAAAGCGCTATCAAAGCCGCTGTCCCAATAGCTTCGTTCAGAAGCGAACAACCACTAAATTGCTTGTTAAATGGAGGAGCGGAAGGGCCAAGTCAACGACTGAGGCCAGAAGGTATGTGAAAGTAGAAGCCAGGGACAGAGAGAGCGGAGGAGAGGACTGATTGAATGAATGTCATTTCACGCTGATAGGAATGGGGTTCTCCCGTATATTCTCTTTCTCCTGTCTTATTGATCAATGGTGTGCCATGAGATGCTTCGCCCGGAGGATCATTCATGGTGAAGGAAGATCCCAACATGATCTACTCGGTCAAGTCTGATTAAAGCACTCCAACCAACCCAACAAAACAAGCAACGGTACTACTGGAATGAAATCGGCATCTAATTTCATTTGGGTCGGGATCCAATTCGCTTATAGAAGAAATGGATTGATATGGATTTTCCCAGCCGCATTGTCATGAAGAGGAAGTGAGATGATGACAAGTGAACCTCTCCTTTAATCTTCCCTAAGAAGAATTAATACAGTGAACTAAGATCCAGCTGGCAAATCAAAGTGTACCCATGTTCTAACAAATGGCTTGTTAAATATGACCGGAGCAACGCGGATCCACATCTGACCGAGAAAGATTTCTATCTCGGCCATAACTAACAGGTAATCAGGAGTTTCAGGAGGATTACCTAAAATGACCCTGAACCTCAAATAATCAAGTGTCGTGAAATGCATGTCAGGCTAAACAGGAAAATCAGAATCAATTTGCTGGAGTTATAAACAAATAGGCTCATCAAGGGGCATTAGCTGCGGGTCGATCATGAATAAGGTTACCTCCATTGGCTGGGGAAGATGATTCGGCCGGATACGAATGAACGAGAAATCGACCTCGATCAATTCAATTCATGCTGCCAACTCTTTGCCACAATGGCTATCCGGATATCTATCTGGGGCTATAACCTATTTCTCGGCTAGCGGCATGAACCATTGAATCAGGTAAGGTTTTCGGGTGCTTAGGTCGGCCGATAGAAATGGTTTTCGGTTCCGAAGGGATGGGCGGTCACTCATCTATGATAGATCGATGAAAGGCTTGCTGTTTGATCTCAAGGAAACTTAAGGAGGAATAATAAGTAAGTTGCGAGTACTTGGTTGTATTGTATGGTTATGGTTAAGGAACGAATAAACTAGGTTATATACATTGCGGGTTGAACCCTTTCAGCTCCGCCTTCACTCCTGGCTCACAATGGGAATCTGCCCAATGTTCGTTTGGCAGCTCAGCTCTATACTTGAATGCTTCACTAGCGTCATCTATTTCCGAACAGGTGCAGGCGTTCACATCTGGATTCGTATCTAGCTTCGGATCTGGAGAGACATGAATGGATGCTGGAACGGGTCCCGAGTCAACTGCATGCGTACTGCTTTTATTTTGAGCTTGGCTTTTCAGCCAGCTGAAAACGTATGAGCGCTAGCGCGCAACGGCTTTTCAGCCGTTGCTTGCTTGCTGCTCGCTTCGGATCGATCTGTGCCCGGCCATGAATCAAAGATTCCTCCTGGCGAGGAGGGCCGAGCCGTGAAGGAAACAGCAAAACGAGGTTGTTTGCTCTCAGTCTCAGCCTCCTTATCAGAACAGAACGTTCCTTCCGCAAGGCAAGGCCGATATCTTTCGTAGCAGCCAAGGATGAGTTCGATCCATTAGGTTCTTCGATTTGTTCAAAAAGAAACGAGAGACAAGTCAAAAACAAAAAAACAGCAGCATAGCATATCAGAGTGTCCTTCGTTTCTCCAATTCTAGGGTCTCGAAATAAAGCTGGTCGCGTTGCTTTAGTTCGATGCCCTTATGGTGTTTCAGTTTCAAAATTCCTGAAAATAATCGCTTTGCATTATGTTTGAAGGAGATTCATGGCGGTCTTGGCTCAAACTTTTTAAATACCACAGAGAGCTCTATGATGGAATTCATATTTTCGAGTTTGAAACGAAGAATAGAATCGAGCTCGTTAACTGAAATAAATAAAAGCGGATCCTCGCGACCATAGCATAGCAAATTATATTATATAAAGAAAGAATCTGCTCACGGGTCGAAGAACACAGTTCGATGTTTATAAATGACCGGAATCTCTTTTCGAATTCTTGAGGTGGACTAGTTTCGAGCCCTTCTCGAACAAATTGAACCGGGTCTTGGTCGGGCTGACTCAAATACCAGTCCAGAAGCCATAGTTCTGCAGGAAGAACACCAAAATGATGGTGAAAAGGAGAAAGGACACTCGTAGAAAGACGAAAAAATTCAAATAATATTCAAAACTTCGATCACATCATCCTGAACTTCTGATCGTATGTCGTACAGCTTTGCTGGTGCTGTGGGTGTAAGTCCTCTAATGTCAGCTCTCTGGAAGGCCAATCGAATTTCTGGCCGTAACTGCATGATCGATCGATTTATCTTGATCGATCTCAAGAAGATTCCCATGTAGATCTATGAAACTACAGCCGAACCAAATGCTTTCTTCTGCATTTTACAGGTCGTTCGGCACTCCATCTTCATACCAGTCTAGCATCACTGACTTGTTTGTGTCGTCGAGATGGTGGGATCTATCAAAGTTGATCTCCTTCCCATCCTTCGGCGATACGTGCCTTGGTTTCCACCATCCCCTTCGCCAGGGGATGAGTTGGGCGCCTACCTGGTTTTGAATCCTATATATGATATGATGAATGATCAATTGGGCGAGATGTCTCGGCAGTTGGGGCGGAAGTATCGACGAGTTCGTTCTTCCTTTCCCGCTTTAATGTTCGAGATGTCTTCTTTTCTTATGCCCACCTCCTGCGCTTTATTCACGCTCGAGGGAAAAATGGTCCTCTGGCTGGCATCTTGTGGCCTGAGAGAATTCGGTATGCCTGGGACCCTAACAAGAAATTGTTTTGTTTAGTGCTTTCGATCTTGACTTCTTTGAGTCTAAGATCGGTCCAGTGCTACCTCTTCTCGATTTGCCAATGGCATCCGGAAGGTTAGGTCAGGTGGTTGAAGGAGGGAGTAAGCGGAGGATATTCGCTATTGGTAACTACATCAATCAACGGTTGCTGAAGCCGGTTCATGACTGGCTTATGGAAGTGCTCGCCCGTATTCCTATAGACGTTCCATCAAACAGCACCTCTTGATAGGTTAGTTGGGAGTTCGACCTTCCTTCGACTTGAAGTCGGCTACAGATAGGTGGCCATTGTACTTCCTCTTTGAGGTATTTCAGGCCTTCTTTGACCGCTCATTCGCGCCGGCGGTGGTGAACTCAGCACTGGCATTTAATATCTTTAAAAAGTAAGTTAGGCACGAATGGTATAAGACCTCTCCTTATATTCAAAACTTGCTTAATCTGAAACTAGCCTTCCTTCAAAGGCGGGTGCCTTCACCTCTGTAATAACCTTTATCTCGAAAGATATTAGTAAGGCAAGGTTCTTTCTCGTTGACCATTAATTCTGTAACAAAGGAGCGTAGCGGCAGGCTCGCAGAGCTAAGCCTTCAAGTCCTATTGTCGGAGAGGGACTTTTCTTCCTATTCCATTATTTATCCTATTCCCGATCGGATTGAATAAGCTACTAATGTTTAAATCTCTCTTTGCTCTTAGTAATGCTAATTAAAGAAATTCCATAGCCTACTCTCTGCTGGGGCAATGCAAGGTGCGTAGCGGTCTCCCACAGGACGGTAACTACCTCTAAAACGAGTGAAGAAAGAAGGGGAGAATTTCTTTTAACATCTTCATCCCAGAATTCATCATCTGCAAGCAATCCACTTCCGTAAGAGCTATGACTTCAGCTGCTTTTGGCTACCTTTTATATTATATTTATATTATATGACTCTGACTATTGCTGCTAATAGATACCTGCTTGCTTCTTGCTTACTGGCAACCTTTATAAGATCTCCACCTTCAAGCTTTAAGCAGCTCTTTTAAAAGGGAATTCCCCTATCCGAGATGTGCTCTTGAAAGATCTCCTCGACAGCGCAGTTAGGTCTTAGAGAAGGAACTTATTTACCTAAGTAAGTAGCCAACTTCCGATAATAATTCCTTGCTTTGCGCTAGATTCAGTATGGTGATACACATTTTGAAATAACAAGGAAAACTTCTTAAGAGAATGGCTGCTTTGGGGAGTTCTCTTTCCTCTAACCTGTAACTCGAAATTTACTAAGAGAAGAAAAGAAAGCTACGCATTCACTCGTAGCACTCGTAAGGCCTCATTCATCTCTTACCCGGCAAAAGGCGATAAACAAGAAACACCAGGCGATTCGAGACGGGAAAAGCAAGATGAACTGCTAGCTTCCTTTCTTCATTTGGATGATGCTTTCCTATTGTATTGTCGACTCCGAGCTCTTGGGCAGCTGTTCAGCTCTTCTGACTATGCTTTCTGCGGTGAACTCTTTCGACTCTTCATGGTTTGCTGTGAAAAGAATAGGTAGTTCTCAGGTGTAAAGGAAGAGCTGCTAGTAACAAGTGAGGGAAGGAACCCTCGGGTATAACATCAACATAAAGTAAAGAACTCTTAGCTGTGACCAGTAAGCGAGGAGGAGATTTAACGCTTTCTCGATCCGCCAAGCCCTTGTGGCCAGGCCAAGGCAAGACGAATCGACCGCACCCCTAGGCCTTCTTCTCCTAATTAGGTAAGTCTGGCTACTGATTAGCAAGATTCGCAGGGAAGCGAAGTCACTAACTAGTCTTCATGAGCTTGTAAGGATCCCATGCGTTGATCAATGCTCAAGGAAAGGAATGAGGAGGGCAAAAGCAGAAGAAGAGCTATTCTTTTAAGAGCAAACCATGCGTTCACAGTCGACTCAACAAGACGGGTCACTCCCTGCCATAAGCCATGCCCTTACTAAACGGCTACCACTCACGGCACACTTCAACTACTCCTGGATCTCCCCAGTGACAAGATCTGTCTTTGATGCTGCCTTGGCTGATTCCTTTGGTCTCGAGCATTGAAAACTTTTTCCACTCGCTTAAGCCCGGCTAGAGAGCCATGCCTTCTAAATCTCGCTCTGCTACTGATTCAACAACAGCAATTCTTGGTCAAGCTAAGCATTCGTTCATAGCTCGCCAAGACTAGTTGCGCTTGCTTTCATTTTAGTCTTTCCGCATCCCTCTGGACTTCCCTCCGCTTGACTTAATCCCTCCCCAACAACCCCTGACTTTTATTATTCCTTAGATGAGTTAGTTTAGTGTAGGTTCTTCGCATCCATCGGCCCATCCTCGACTACTAGTTTGACTGGATTTCCAATGTCTTGCGCGATCTTCACTCTCACGGGAAGGAATAATCAAAGGTGCGCGGACAAACAAAGAGTAGTTTCCTTCCTTCTTCATCGGTAGGCGCGCACGGATAAGAAACCTTTTCAAAAATTGGCAGAAGTCAGTGCCGCACTTCTGCCTTCATCCTCTTCTGAACCCACCATAGTTCGAGGATCTTGTTTTTAGCTCCTCGCATTCAGCCCACATCTGGAGCTTCCGGGCTGTCTCAATTTCTATTGGTGTATGTTTTAAAGGAGCGGATAGGTGAGGTTCGTTTTGAGCTTCCGGGCGAGGTTCACTTTGGGCTGGAGACGGGCGCCTGTGCTCGCCTCTGTCCTCTCTAAAGATGAGACCTCTTCAGAGTCCTGCGCCCAAAATGAAATTCTAAGGTTTTCACTGTATCCACAGAATCCCCATTCTCACTGGAAACCATACTTTTATCAAATTCTTAATTAGAGTAATAGCTTGCAAATCACTTATGTAATATGAAACAATACATAATCGAAATAGAAAATCTTACGACTGGTTTGAAGACAACAAAAATGAGAAAGTAGGCAATTCTATTAGAGAACTTATTGACAGCTTCCAGTAGACATCTCATGGGTTATTAGAATAAATGGACGTAGTACGACCAGCACGGTTGTTCTTGTGAAAGGTAGGGTTCCAAACCTTCAGCCCATTAGCAGAAATACTCGAACAACTAGATCAGAATGAATGGTGGTATCTGGTTCCCACAGGACTGCCGTAGCTTTACTTAGATAGGGCTTGACGTCGACTTTTTCTTTTCGTTCTTGTCATTGTCCGTGGACTTCGATCGGATCCTCTAGACATAAGGCCATCCGGAAAGTCAGCCTACTAATTAATGATTGACTAAAGGCTTTTCCGTGTCGATTCTGACTGTGACTATGCCCCTATTAGTAAAGCATATCGCCCAGGTCATGTATGTTGCAGAACGCTCATTGCTCTGCCCCAGCCAAAAGCCTATTTCTGCTTGCCCGCCCAAGCATTCAAAATGAGGAAAGAAAGAATGAAAGCAAGCCACTCGTCTCCAACACCGGATCAGGGGTTCCGGATAGCCCCTACCCTACGGCAGATCCGCTAGCTCCACTCCTCAGTCCTATTTCGTTCCCTCCTTTTCGTAAGTAGGTAGGTACGATCGGATCAATACTATATCGATATCGAGTTTTTCTTCTTTGGAAAGTGTTAGTTAAGTCAAGGCAAGAAGCGAGTAGGTACTCTTTCTAGGGCAAGCGGATGGTGACTTTGAACTAAATCCTTCTTGTTTCAGTTACGGGGTCGAAGAAAACCACTTTTAGAGGAAACCAACAACGCCTATTAATACCTTTGCGTGCGGAAGGCGAGTCGGCGGTTAGCCGGGAACACAGAACGTTAGTGAAGTTACGGGCAAGCGAAGTAGAAAGAAGTACTTTCAAGTCAAGCCAAGCGATTTCATTCTGAGCTTATAGAATCTCACTAATAAAGAACCTTTTTCTCCTGTATTTTAGATCTGTAACAACCTTAAAGTGAAAGGCAGTAGATAGAGCATTGGGCTACGCAAGCAGTAGTCTAGTCCGGGCCCTATGTTGAGTAAGGGTGGTGGATCAGAGATAGAAAAGTCCTGTTGCTGTTCTTTCGGGGTAGGCGAAGTACTCTCAGGAAGGCAGTAGTCAGTTTCAAGCCCTTAACTTCAAAGAGCTACACTCTCTTGTTGTTTGATGGTCCGGTGGCTTTGCTTAGAGAAAAATCCTCTTTCTGGTGCAACTCTTATATAGTATAGAAAGCGAGAGTAAAGTCAAGCTTTTGAGTGGAAAGGAGTCGAAGATCAATCCCTCTTTCCGGAATGCGATGCGATGCGCGTCTCTTCTTTTGGGAGGAATCTTTCCTTCTTGTGCCGGCGGCGCGGTAAGTTCAGTACTCTTGGGCGACTCGACTTTGGAGAAAGTTCCTCTTGAAAGTCCTGCTTTGTAAGTAAGTGAAGCAAGTCAGGTTATTCGCTCTTTCTTTGTTTGAGTAGGCTTTTGGGCTGTTTAGCTCTAAAGGTCACCTTTGGATTCTTAAGTAGGGGCACTCAGGATAGTTAAGTCAAGCTAGTTCAGTTATCGGTCGGTGGATCAGAGAATACATCTCAAGTTCTGGTAGTCGTTCCAGCGGCTTAGCTTAGATCAAACTCCTTATGTTTCGAGCGTTTATAGGGCGTTTAGCGAGCTTAGAGAATAAAGAAATCTATCTCTTTCGGGAGAGCGGTACGACTATTTTAGGTTAGAGGAAGGTCGAAGAGATTCTTTCTTTCCGGGCTAGTCGGGTAGGCAAGTGCGGGTGGCTGTGGTCAAAGTGAATGTCTTGTTTCGGTTAGCGGTTTCGGCTCTCCGGCACCGAAGTCAACTCTTTCTCTTGCGAGGGCGGTTGGTCGTAGAAATCCTATCTCTCGGTTAGATAAGATAGGTCACAAGCGCACTCGGCTTAGAGAATCAAACAGTTTCTTCCTTTCCGGTAGCTAGGGCAAGTGGTAGAGAATCAACTCTTTCGGGTTTCGAGCAGAGGTGGTGATTGATCAATTCACTCAGTTAGGGCCGGGCAGAGCTAGAAGTAGTCCATCTCGGATAGTCGGGAAGAGAAGGAAAGTGCATGAATCAAATCTTTTCCTTTCTTTCGGACAGGAGGAGATCATGAAGAAAATCTCTCTTCCGGTAGCTAGTTCCGGGACTCTAGGGCAATTAGATAGTTGCAAGAGAACCTCACACATCGAGACTAGCTCTTGAGGAAGGAATCCAACTCTTGCTTTCTCCCGCTCTTAGCCCACGGCAGGTGCAGTGATAGAGAGAGTCTCTTGTCGGGCTGGGCGGTAAGGACTGTTCGAGGTCGGTAAGGACAGTTAGGCTTAGGGAACAGAGCGGGTCAGTTTCCGCAGGCAGCAAGCAGATCAGATCAAAGAGAATTCCTTCCGTGCTGGGAGCGCTTTTCAGTTCTAAGAGCTTTTAAGCAACTTGCCTTTGCGCTTTGCGATGCGTTTCCTTCCCTGCCTTTCGGGTTCTGAGAGAGTCAGCGGTAGAGTGAGAGGCGCGTATTGGCCGTTTATTTGCGCGTTAAGGGCAGTATCCGTGCAGGTATGAACGCTTATACAGGGCGTGATACAGGGCTTTTCTCGTCAAAAGAGCGACCAGTCACTCTGTTTTCAGGTCCGCAACAGAGCTTTTAAGTCTAATATGAGAGCAACAGTTCTCTATAAATGACGGTTATTTGCTCTTTCTGCTCAAAGAAGTCCGCCCCGTCACTAGATGGGGCTTTCATCATTAAGCTTTTCGTTGCTAAAAGACCAAAGAGAGTTCCGGCAAGCTCGCTGTAGTCGTGTCCGGTATCAGAGGTGGTGGATCAGAGAGAAAGTGAGTGTTGCAGGAAAGCGCTAGTTCTGTGGAGGAAAGAGTACCATGGAAGGTCAAGCGGATCAGAAAGAGAGAGTTTCCTTGTCTGGTTCCGGGAGAAGGTGTTGCATGGACTTCTAGTTCCGTGCTCTAGGGCTTTCTTTGACTTCTAAGAGCAACAGTTCTCATTAAATGAGGGAAGGTCGTAGATCACTTCTGCTACTAACCAGCGTCTTGATTGATTCCCGTTTGCTTTGCTTGTCGAACTGTGAACTAACGCTTGTAGCTTTTGGTTAGCCTTTGAGGGCAAGTTGCTCTAAAGGTACACTCGGTTAAGCTTTTAGGGCATAGGTGATTGCTTATATGAAATGTTCCGCTTCTTCCGTCTTTTCTGTTCTGTTCTCGAGTCAAAGTAGCGGTGGTGATTGATCAATTCACTCAGTTAGGGTCCCATCCTAACCCTTCCCTGCTTTTCGGGTGCTGTGATGAGATCTGTCTTTCGGCAGTTTAGCTCTAAAGCTGACGTGCGGGAATCAAGTCCAGTTCAAGGGAAAGCGCTAGTGAAAGTGAAAGTCGACGTTCAGGAAGGAAGGAAAACCGTACGTGTCGGCTTCCTCTATCGAGCGGTAGCAGTTCTCTTTCGGCTAGCGGTAGCAGGCGCAGTTGACTGCTAGGCACGGGTGACTTCTAGTTCCAGCAGGAAAGTGACTTCTATTCTAGGATTTATAGTTCCGGGAATAAGGGCAAGTCAAGCGAAAAGCAAGTGGATCAGAAAATGTATCTCGTGCTGGTAGCGAGAAGGAAGTAGGCAGATTGAGAGATTCTTTCTTTCCAGGCGGAGGGAATCAAACCTATCTCTTTCCGGGAGCTAGGCTTGGGAAGTAGAATCCACTCTTTCTTGGGCCGGTGGCTTAGCTTAGATAAAACTCCTTCTGTTTCGGGCTATAGGTCGAGGTCTAACGCACCTCAACCTATCGGTCGAGCCAGACCTACCGTTTACCTCAACCTATCGGCTTTAGTAAACCCTACTCTGCTTAATTCATTCGTTTAGGGCGAGGCGTCGACGCTTCCTCTCCCTGCTTCATTCGATAAGGCGAGTGCTAAAGCCCAGCAAGCAACGGCTTCCAAGCTTACTAAGGTAAAACGCGCTAGCGCGCCTGAATTGATAGTCGTTTTGAAGCAAGCACTTGGGCGGAGTCAAGTCAAGCCTATTAGTAAAACGCGCTAGCTTTAGCAGTAGTTTTTCAGCTGGGCGCGCTAGCGCCAAACCTAGGTTAGGGGTCGCCAGACCGAAGTTTGCTGGGCGATTCAGTCTACTCTACGAATCTACTCGTAGCGGTAAGCTCAGGTCTTTGATGCTCGTTAGTCAGCTAAGCCCACCTATGGTGCTTTGATAGAGAGAACTGGTTAGTCAGGAAAGGGCTCAGTGCAAGCGACTCGTAGATTCCAGTTACGGGACGGCGACTTTGAGGAAAACTCCTTCCGTTCAGTACTCTTAGCAGGTTGATCAGAGAATATCTCCCTCCTGTCCGTACAGTTCCAGCTCCAGTCTAGCCGGCGTAGAGAGAGAGTTTCCTTGCCGTGCGGTTCCTGCAAGCGCTAAGCAAGCGCAGTACTCGAAGTTGACTTCTAGGAACTGGTGACTTCTAGGACTTCTAGTTCAGGAAAGCGTTCAGTTCAAGCGAGAGCGACCGATCTCTTTAATGAAGGACTCTTTCAGAGGTCTTTTCTTTTCTTTGCGTTTATCGAGATTAGGTCCTCAATGCGCAGGTAGAAATAGAACAACAGTCACAAGGTCTGATGCGGGTTGAACGAGATTCGCTTTGGTGTTTATGCTTTGACCTTGCTCATATATCAAGGCTGAGTCTAACTCCTTATGTCTCGGAAAGACAGATGTGCTTTCTGATACACTGGACTAAGGTGACTAAACCACAGGACCAGAGATGAGACAGAGACTGAGACAACGATTTGACGAAGACACTGTGCCCGAATCAAGGAAAGCAACTGTGCCTGAGAAGAAAGAAAGAGATATTGATTTGGAACAGCCTTTAAGAGATAGGGGTGCCCACAAGCCTAGGCCCCAACAGAGATATTGGATATTGGTTTGGTGGACAGAGCCTAGGTCGCCAAGCCGGCGCCCCGAAAGAGAGTATGGATCACTATGTCTCAAAATGCGTCTTGCTTAGTAAGGAGCAAATGCCAGTATAGTTGCTGTTCTTATGCCGCTATTAGTAGATCAAACGCTCTTCTTTCTCTGATCTTTCGGAGTAGATCTTTCCTTAGTCGAGTCAGATCCGCACCGCAGGCTAATCTCTCGTTTTTGGAGCTTTACTTTACTAATAAGGGCTCGCTGCCCTATATGCTTCAAGCTTATGGACACGCCCTTCGATTCGACCTTTAGGTTTTATCGACTTTCATGCTGATGAGCTCTTTCCCTCGGGTTCTGTGACTCGAGTAACAGGAGCCGTTTAGGCGGGCACAAAGAACGGCATCTCTCTATCGGATTGCCTTACCCCTTTTGTATCCCATTGGCTTACCCGACGGTATTTGTATCGGTATCTCGTTCTGATAGACTTGCTTGCGCATCTTGTCAAAAGTTTGATACACAACTAGTCCAGTGGCAAGATCCATGTCTTTTATTGGCTTCTCTGTCCCTGGAACAATATCTCCTCTTTTCTGTCTCTGTCTTTTCAAAATACAGACCTCTTTCTGTCTTCTCGGGCAGTGGATTTGCCAACTCTATTGCTCTTATACCGGTCTTCATTCCTCTTCATCTTGCTCTTCACTTTTGGTTTGTGGATTCTATTTCCCCACTTCCCTTGCCTCTTTCTCGTGCTTTTTACTCGACTCGTCCTACTCGTCGGACGCATGACATCTGAAAGGCTCGTTAGAGACCGCTTCTATATAATAGGATTCACTATCTCTTTGTTGGCGTGCCATCTCTGTCTGTGGATTCCCCAACTCAATCTATGCCTTTCCCTATGCTTGGCTCTCTGTCCTCTGTTCAGGGCTCTCAAGCTCAGTCTGTTCAAAACAAATAGATCTGTCTGTCTTCTCAGTCTCAAGCTCAGTCCAAAACCAATATCTATTTCTGTCTTTCTTCTCAGGCACAGTCCGTAAGCCAGGCACGGTGGAACAGGCAAGTTCTCAGGCACAGTGGATTCGGCAAATCTATATCTGTCCTTAATAGCCGATCAAGAACTCCGTGTCTCAGAGCTAGGTCCCTTTCTTTGGCTTGGTCCTCGAGGTGGGGATCATGTTCTCGTTCAAGCTCAAGCAGCTCAGGAAAGCGTATCGGATCAGAGAGTCAAAGCCGCTAGTTTCAGACAAAATCTCGGAAGGTACACTTTGAGATCAAACTCCTTGCTTTATGTCTTCAAGCTACACTCTATTAAGGGCCAGTACTCCTTCTCAGGAAAGCGGAAGTCAGAGATCAATTCTTTGATTCTTGAGGTCGTTGCGGAAGCTAACAAATACACTCTTTCCGTGCTTTCCGCTTTGTAGATCAAAGAGAGTGCTTCCTTCCGTCAAGCAAGCGCAGGGAATGAGAGACAGCTGATCGGAGGAAAGTTAGACATTCTCTCGCTCGGATAGTTGGTATGCGAGTAGCGGTAAGCTCGTTAGGTAGCCGTAGAAATCCTATCTTTCGTCTCTCGTTACGGTCAGCAGATAAATCATAGAGTTCTGTGCTTATAGAGTTTTTCAAACCGGTAGTGGATGCTGGTACTCGAGGGCTTTAAAAGAAAGCCTTGCTAAAGCGATGCTATTCGGGCTTTTGCTTTTCATTACTAAAACAAGCGCTAGTTCCAGGGAGCCGGTAGAGAAGAGAGTGTTGTTTGCGTTCAGTTCCTTCCAGCTCGGTCGGTAGGCGATGTAGAAAAGTCTTGTTGTTGCTGGGCTCGTCAAGCGGCTCATAGTGAAAGTGAGTAAGTTGTATCTAGTCCAGTGGATAAAAGAATCTATACTTGAAGTAAGCTCGTGAGGTACTCGTTCTTGGGCAAGCCGCTCTAAAGGTAAGAAGGTCAGGCTCACCGCAGGTGCCAGTGGAGAGAGAATCCTTTCTGTTCTGTTACCGGTCTAGTGCGCTAGTGCCCACCTATGGTGCTGGACAAGGAAGCAAGCCCTTTAAAGTCAAGCCTTGAACTTCATTGAACAAGCTAAAGCCTACTGTTCTTTCAAGTCCTGCCTTCGGCATCCCCTCCTTGCGGTTAAGGTAACGACTTCGGGCATGGCCCTCTCCCCCGAGAGTGAAAACACTACTCCGTCCTCTAACTGACTTACCTACG